ACGAAAAATACACACTATTCCTTCCTTTCGATCGAATCGATCATAACCACTACCCACATTCCACGAAATTGTGCACCACAAATAGGAACTAATAAAAAGACCTGCGATTCCATAGAAAGACATCACGATCCCTTGTGGAAAAAAAATGATTTGCTGAGAGGGAAATAAAGATATCAAATTCCTCCCAAGATAACTGGAAGTTCCAACCAATAAAAATCCCAATGAACCTAAAAAAAGGATAAAGGCCCAGCAGAAATTACTCGTTTTTCGAGACCCTGTTATAAGTTCTATCCATATACGGTCTGATCGCCAACTCATACTATATTATAGATACTAGATCTAGTTGCATTTTATTAGAATTGGGGAATAACCCAAATAAATTTGACTTTAATTTTTTTTTTTCCGAAGTAAACCTCATCAACTAGCACCATTGTGACATGGACCTTTAAGAGTAATTCATCGATATAAACTCAAATACGAAGACTCCTTTCATATGATTTCTTATAGATATCCACACACATATAGATACTTTACATTTCGGAAATTCACCCAGATACTTATTTTCAACTAGCTAGAGTTCATCTACTCATATACCATGTTTATGCATACGAGCTTATACTCGTAGGAAGCCATATTTTAACCCTATTCCACAAAATATATATATTTTGTATTATGATCCAAGTAAGTCTTAAAACAGTAGATAAGATTTTGACCCATCATATCTAAATAATCTTGTTTTTTTGAACATGAAGAGATAAAGAAACCATTGCAATTGCCGGAAATACTAAGCCCACTAAAGGCACAAAAACGGAGGGGAAGTTGTAGAAAGTTGTCATAGATAGAATGGGTACCTCGATTTAATATTTGTACCTGTTATTTATTGTTAAATTAACATTTAACCTGTTATCTGTTATAAAGATTATAAAGATATCTTAGAATTCATATATAATAATACTATTATATCAAGGACACCTAAGTGAGTATATATATAATAGTTTTTATGCTAATACTAAATATATAGAAATAGATTAAATTCTACATAGAATTCTTCGCCCAATTATTTTTACAATTCAATCTTATGTTACCAAATAAAAAAAGGATTCTTCCGATTTTTACTTTGATTCCTATAAACTTCATAACAACTTGGTCACCACAAAGAATAACAGAATTTATTTACTAAAAAAAAATTAGAATTATAAGCCTCTACTTGACTTGATTGAATTTTTATTCAAAGGAAAGAAAGCATGGAGCTGAAATAACTCACTCAGAACACCTTTTAAAAGATTACGTGGTACGATTAGATCTAATAAGCCCTTATGGAATAAATATTCAGCGCTTTGTGAACCCTCGGGTACTGCCTTTTTCAATGTTTGTTCAATTACTCTTTTACCCGCAAATGCGATGTAGGCATTGGGTTCGGCAATAATGATATCTCCCAACATACCAAAGCTAGCTGTTACCCCACCTGTAGTAGGAGATGTAAGGATTGCTGCATAAAATAACCTTTTATTTGATTGATAGTCATACAAAGCAGCGGATATTTTAGCCATTTGCATCAAACTCAAACTTCCTTCCTGCATGCGCGCTCCTCCGGAAGCACACACTAGAATAAGGGGTAAAAATTGATTACCGGCATACTCTATCAAACGTGTAATTTTCTCGCCAACTACAGATCCCATACTACCCCCCATAAACTGAAAATCCATAGCCCCAATTGCTACAGGAATACCATTTAATCGACCTGTGCCTGTTTGAACAGCCTCAGTTAACCCTGTCTTTCTTTGATAAGAATGAATACGATCCTTATAAGCCTCCTCTTGCGAATGAAATTCAATAGGATCCATAGAGATCATGTCTTCATCCATAGGATCCCAAGTACCTGGATCGATCGAAAGTTCTATTCTATCTGAACTACTCATTTTCAAATGACATACACAATGTTCACAAATATTCATTTTTAATTTAAAAAGTTTCTTATAATTTAATCCATAACAATTTTCGCATTGAACCCACAAATGCCTGTATTTTTGAGTTACATCTAACTTATTAGAACTTTCTCTTAACTTATTTAACTTATTAGAAACTTCTCTTAACTTATTAGAACTTTCTCTTATAGTTAAATCACTATCATCCGTAGTAGTTCTTATACTAGAACTCTTGCTTTCACTACTATTTACTTCCCCTCTTTCGCTATAAATGTAACTATAAATAGAACTGTCATTGTAATTGTCACCACTACTAAAAATGTAACTGTCAATACAGATTTGAGAGCGAAGATAATCGTCAATACAACTATTAATGTGATTATTCCAACTAGATTTAGTATCATACACGTAACGATCATAGTGAGGGTTGTTATTCTTAGATACATTATTCAGATCACTAGAATTCTGATAACTATAAAAAGAACTCTCCCGTTCACTTAGAAAAGAATGATTGTTGTCAATCTCAAAATTTTTTTTTTTAATATCAAAATAGATGGAATAACTATCCCTATTAC